AAACGATATTTCCAAAAGAGGGCAAGGTAATATTTCCATTTATTTAGAATAAGAGACGCCCGTTTTAAAGCCAAAGTGCATTTTCCTTGATACCTAACATAATGCATGAAACTATCTTTGAACAACCAGGAAATGGCTTTAAAATCCTTAGTAAAGACATTTACAAGATGCTCTTTTTTTATTTTTACATAGAAAAAATGTCGCTCAAAAAAGGTTACAAAAAATGTTGATCGTAACTGACAGGATTGGTTACGTAAAAAAACAAAAACGAATTCGTATTCACAGACATAAGAATTATATAAGAATAAGAATACTCTCTGATTTATTTTTGTTTTTAAAAGAGTGGAAATATATTTATTTTGGGAAAAAAAATGGTTCCAATTACGACTCTCGTGCAAAACGAATCGTAAAAAATGCAAATAATAATTATCTTTCACCAAGCAACGAAGAATTAGAACCAACGTTTCAAGATGAACCGGATAAGGTATTAGTATATTTGACACATAATTTAAACGGGATAATTTATCTTCTAAAAAGGGAAATATGGAATGAATTGATCGTAAATTTTTAGATTCATCTATTTTATTATCTTCGAAGGAAGATACTAAGCATAGGCAAAGTTTAATTTCCGCACTAACTACTAATTTACCCGATATGATTTGCAAATAAAAATGCTTGTTGTGCCCAAAAAAAGTATTTTGGTTAGAATCATTAGTATAAATAATAAAATAATTCTGTTGATACATTCGAGTAATTAAGCGTTTCACAATTAGTAATCTAACTTTTTTGTCATAACCCACATTTTCGAACAAACTTGATCGATTGAAACTACGATTTTGAGTAAATACATAAATATACTCCTGGAAAAAAAGTGGATATAAAAAAGAAAAGTCCTGTTTCCGTCGGTCTAATTTTTTTTTAAATTCTTCCATTTTTTTTTTTAATTATATTTATTTTAACCAAAGTCAAATATACTTTGGGTTATCAAATAAATATAATACTAATACATAGTACTATAAGATACAGTTAAAACAAAGCGTTTGTTTTATTATTATTCATAATCAGATTCTTATTTTCTAGTAATACTAAAATAGTAAGAAAAAGATAGATACCTCGTGATAGACGGACTCTATCTTCTGCTTTTCTACCCAATCGTTTTATATTCATTACATTATACGATAACAAGATGATTCTAAATCTTTTATTTTTTCAACACAATCGCTCTTTTTATTTTGGAAAATAAATAAAGGGGTTTTATCAATATGTTCTTTCTTTATACATACTCATCTCCATTATTCCACTATAATTATGGAATGGAAAAGAATTAGGATTTGTTCAAAAAAAAATCATCAACAATACACTACCCACTTATGGGAGTAGAATTTACTGCATCGGTCACTAATATTTGTTTAACGTATATTTAGATCGGAGAATCCTTAAAAAATTAAGAACAGAGGCTCGGTTCTTAATTTTTTATCTATAATTGGAATCGTAGTACTTCACCCATTTATTCACTCAACTTAACTTTTACTTTATGATATTGATACGACATGCTATTTTTTCCATTCACTTACTTCCGGGATCAGTTGTAGTTTTACAAACTTTACTGATGGTATGGACAAATACCTTGCTTCATCCAAATCTGTAAAAGAGCCTAGCAGCACTTAAAAGTCGAGTACTCTATCGTTGAGTTAGCAACCCTAAAAAAATAGGTATAAAAAATCGGAATCAAAAAAACTTTTATTCTGATAAAACAGGTGCGCTCTGGGACGGAAGGACTCGAACCTCCGAATGGCGGGACCAAAACCCGTTGCCTTACCACTTGACTACGCCCCACTTCGATTTCTATTCAATTCAATACTAATAAAACTAATATTGGTATTGTAGTAAAAATTTATATGGAATAGATTAAATTAAATTGTTGCTAGGATTTTAACATGTCTAAATATTGAATGAAACCCACAATTCATTGATCATTACATATAATTGAATTAAAATAGTATGTGAGAGTCTAATTTATTATATTCTCATAAGAGAATAAAAGTTTTTTTGATTGTTTACTTTATTTTTTTTTTATTAAAAACTCAATAAAAATGCAATTATCTTCACGAAAAAATGGTTGTTATATTTAATATCTTTAGTTTGATCTGTCTTAATTTTACGCCTTATTCGAGTCGTTTTTTCTTTTCAAAATTGCCTGAGGCCTATGCTTTTTTAAATCCAATCGTAGATGTTATGCCAGTCATACCTGTATTATTTTTTCTCTTAGCATTTGTTTGGCAAGCCGCTCTAAGTTTTCGATAAGGTCTTTAATTTAATAATGTACTAAAAAAAAATTATAAAAATTTATAAGATCATATAAATCTTAAAGTATAAATCCTAGATTCAAACATTGAAATTCTTGGATAGGCACGATAACTTCGTTCTAACCCTTTTTCCAATTTGCCAATGATCCTATGTATTATATTATATATAAATAATAAATAAATATTCTAAGATTGTTAAGTATATTAAGTATATAAGGTTAGGGTCAACCAATTTTCACTAAAAACATCGCTTCATTTAATAGTGTCAAACAAATATTAGGATATGTGATGTGATATAAAAACGGAGAATATATTCCCTTTTTTTCCAAAAAAAACTATCATGGAGGTTGTGTAATGCTTACTCTTAAACTATTTGTTTACACAGTAGTGATATTCTTTGTTTCTCTCTTCATCTTCGGATTTCTATCTAATGATCCAGTACGTAATCCTGGACGTGAAGAATAAAAAATTAGTAAAGTTCGATAAATTTTAAATAAAAATAAAATATCAAGTCATCAACAATGAGGGGAAAGAGAGGGATTCGAACCCCCGGTACGAATAACTCGTACAACGGATTAGCAATCCGCCGCTTTAGCCCACTCAGCCATCTCTCCAAATTGAAACAAAGAAAAATTACTATATTATATTAGAATTAGACATAGAGATTGAATTGAAAGGCTTAATAATAATAATATAAAATATACTACTGTTATCACGACTTTATCAGCAATACAGCCCGAATAGGTCCATACCTATTACCTATCCGGGTTACTTTTTATCCCAATGAATCAGAAAAAAGAGGTTTTATTTGAAAACAAAAATGTTTGTTATTGCTTCAATAACAATAAAATTTTGTTTTTTTAACAAACTTCGACATTTTATCACATACAATCCGATTTTATTTTTTTCGAAATTGTACTTTCTAAAAAATAAGAAAATAAAATAGTAATGAAAGCGTCCATTGTCTAATGGATAGGACAGAGGTCTTCTAAACCTTTAGTGTAGGTTCAAATCCTATTGGACGCAATTTATTTCCATATATATACATATCTCTTCTCTATTCTATAAACGCGAAAAAGATTTATTTAAACTTACTTATCTTACGTTTCTCGTATATTTATTAAATTTATTATCCTTTTTATTATTTGAATTTAATACTTTTAACTAGTAATTAAATTATAAAATTGAATTATAAGAAGTAGAAGAATATTAAGAATTAATTTAGGAGTGAGCAATTTATTTATTTGTTTCCTTAAATATAAAGCGTTCTAATTGTTCCCGAATAGCTTCTTTTAAAAGTATTTCTGCTTCCTCAGTAAATGTCTTAGTAGAAGATATTATTTCTTGTAGCTGGTATTTATTCGTTTTTAAATAGATACGTAACTCAAGGAGAAATTTCCTTACTTGACCAATTTCTAATGAATCAAGATAACCATTTATTCCAGTATAAATAGTCATTATCTGCTCTTCCACAGTAAGAGGGGCAGATTGGGATTGTTTAAGCAATTCACGTAATCGTTGACCCCTTGCCAATTGATTCTGAGTGGCTTTATCGAGATCAGAAGTGAATTGTGCAAAGGCTTCTAATTCTGCGAATTGCGCCAGTTCCAATTTTGATTTGCCAGCTACTTGTTTCATGGCTTTAATTTGAGCTGCGGATCCTACTCGCGAAACAGAAATACCCACATTAATAGCGGGTCTGATTCCAGCATTAAATAGATCGGCGGATAGGAAGATTTGTCCATCTGTAATAGAAATTACATTAGTAGGAATATAAGCTGAAACATCTCCCGATTGAGTCTCAACTATCGGTAAAGCGGTCATACTTCCTTCGCCTAAACAAGAACTTGATTTTGCGGCTCTTTCCAAAAGTCGCGAATGCAAATAAAAAACATCTCCTGGATAAGCCTCGCGGCCGGGTGGTCTTCGTAATAGAAGAGATATTTGACGATAAGCTTGCGCTTGTTTATAGAGATCATCATAAATGATTGAAGTGTGTTGTTCCCGGTACATAAAAAATTCAGCCAGAGATGCTCCTGTATAAGGGGCTAGGTATTGTAATGTAGCGGGGGAATCCGCCGTTTCAGCCACTACAATAGTGTATTCCATTGCCCCCCTTTCTTGAAAATTAGTCACGACTTGAGCCACGGACGATGCTTTTTGACCAATAGCTACATAAACGCATATTACATTTTGACCCTGTTGGTTGAGAATCGTATCTGTAGCTACTACCGTTTTACCGGTCTGTCTGTCTCCAATAATTAATTCTCGCTGACCGCGGCCTATCGGGATCATTGAATCAATAGCAATAAGCCCTGTTTGAAGGGGTTCATATACGGAACGTCTCAAAATAATACCCGGGGCGGGAGATTCAATTAACCGAGACTCATAAGCCAAAATTTCACCTCTACCATCAATAGGTTTAGCTAGGGCATTTATAACACGACCCAAATAAGCCTTACTCACTGGTATTTGAGCAATTCTTCCTGTTGCTTTTACAGAACTTCCCTCTTGTATCATCAAACCATCACCCATTAATACAACACCAACATTATTTGATTCCAAATTCAGAGCAATACCCGTTGTATCCTCTTCAAATTCCACCAACTCGCCCGCCATGACTTCATCAAGGCCATGAATACGAGCAATGCCATCACCTACTTGAAGTACGATACCAGTAGTTACAATCTTTACTTCCCTAGTATATTGCTCAATACGCTCCCGGATAATATTACGAATTTCGTCGGCTCGAACGCTTACCATGAATTTTTCTTAATTTTAAAATAAAAAAAGAATTCCATGCCTAACAATAAGGAAAGTACTAACCGATTATTTATTTCATTACCCTAAGCATACGAATGTTAGCACTGATAGTACGTAAATGTACCTCGTTGTTCAAACAATTATTCAGAGTTCTAAAAGCCCCCTGTAAGGCTTGTTGTAAAACATGTTGTTGGACGTGTTTAATCGCCCTTTGTTGTTCAAAATAAATAGTTTCATTTTTGTAATTTTCTAATTGTTCCAAAGTTGCATAAGTTGAATTAATCAAATTCAACTTTTCTCGTTCTATATCAGAGTACCCATTCACTCGAAACCGATCTGCTTCCATTTCTACTTTCCGTAAAAAATCCTTGGCTTTTTCCAACTGTTCGATAGCCCCTTCGCGTAGTTTGTTTGAATTTAGAATAGCATTCAAAATCCTCTGTTTTCGATTATCTAATAAATCATTTAATAAAAGTGGACTATCTTTTTTTTCTAGTCATTTCAAAACTTTCATAATCCCTTCCCGAACCAAACATGAATCTTTCGATTCATTTGGCTCTCACGCTCAATTACTTATGGAGAATTCCCATTTTTTTGTCTTTATCTTTATAATGAGCCTATCCTTTCTTAGTTGTTTATATTAAAAAAAAAATATCGAAACTGATCACTACTTCTATAATATCCAAGGGACTCTTCTGAAAAATATGTAATTATCAGCAAAGTTGTTTCTTTTTTTTCTTAAAATCCAAAAATTCCTATTATTTTATACTTTTATACATAGGTCATTGCATTGATACAACAGTGTATCAAATAAAAAAAATAAAGAGTTGAAATACCTCTTAGTTTCCAATTTTATCCAATATTCCAATAAACGGTTAAAGTTTTTTTATCGACAGGAGTGTTCTATATCGAAAAAAATTCCAACTCTTCATTTCATTTTGAAATCCTTTATTTATGTATTAACATAATAGTATAAAAAATATTATTAGAAATAGGAAAGAGTACCACGCCTGCCGCACCCGCACTTCAAATGGCTTAGCTTTAACCATGGTAATAGTTTCAACTTATTGTATTGATTGATAGAGAATCAAAGCTAAAGTAAATTTACCAATAAATCACGAAATGCTATGGTTCTTCTATACTATTTCCTAATTATTCGGAAGTAATTCGCGAGATGATGCACCTTTATTTCCTAATTATAATGTGCAGCTGATTGAATACAGCCTATTCTTGAAATAAACAACTCGCACACACTCTCTTTCCAAACAAAATCACTACACCAAACACTACGCTTAGATTTATTGGATTTGTTGCTAAAATATCGGTATTAAAACCGAAACCCCCGGCAAATGGCCAGTGACCTAAATAAACGAAAGAATTACTTATATGTTTCATATGATCTCCTCTTAATATAATAGAAATAGATAAACTAAAAAAATCGAAAGAGTTATTTTTGTCTAACTTAACTTTTTATTTACTATTTTGTTTTTATGTCTAAATAAAAATGATACTTCTAAAAAAAGTTTATGTTGTACTAAGAACGGGAGGGACAAAAGTTAGTTGGTATGAAAATTTTACATCCTTAAATCGGTCCTTTCCACAGGTTCGTTTTTTTATCAACGAATAAATATTGGGGGTCTTGTAAGTTTTTTTTTAGATTTTTAATATTTATAGTATTAAACAAAAGGATTCGCAAATAAAATCGCTAATGCTACAACCAATCCATAAATTGTTAAAGCTTCCATAAAAGCCAGACTAAGTAATAAAGTACCTCGTATCTTCCCCTCCGCTTCGGGCTGTCTTGCGATCCCTTCTACAGCTTGGCCCGCGGCGGTACCTTGACCCACTCCAGGTCCAATAGAAGAAAGCCCTACAGCCAATCCGGCAGCAATAACAGAAGCAGCAGAAATCAGTGGATTCATGAAAAATTCCTAACAAAAAAAAGAGTTAATGATACATACAATTAACTAATTAATTATAATTTATTCCATCGATAAGAAGATTCATCCAGCCAGTTGAAGTAACTAAGAACTCCGAATTGAAGAAATAAAAAATAGTATTGTACCATCAGAACAACTTCGATATTTCCTTTTTAATTTCTATCCACGGTGCTTTTTTTGTGAATTCATATGACTTTTCGAACCCCTCCCTAAATCTTATATCTTTTTATTATTCTTAATTTAATCCTTTTGGTCATTCAATTCACAATCACAGACAAAAAGGAAAGACTTTATAGTGAAGCACCCGTATAAATAAAAATTAACATTAATTTCAGTATACAAGTAGTAGGGTAATTTATAGATGAATATATAGTCAATATCTACTATCACATATACATTTACATTACATACATTTTTTCCATAATGTAAACCTTAGATTTAATCAGATTTTCAAAGAATTCGAATTCTTTGAAACATTCACAAGAGTGGATTGACTTAAGTAGAAAAATATCTTTTCGATTTATTTATAAATCTTTAATTTAATGATGACCACCCTCTAGTGATTCGCCTATATAAGCCGCAGCTAAAGTTGCAAAAATAAGAGCTTGAATACCACTTGTAAATAATCCAAGGAACATAACAGGTATAGGAATCACTGAAGGTACTAAAGAAACAAGAACAACAACTACTAATTCATCAGCTAATATATTGCCAAAAAGTCTAAAACTAAGCGATAGGGGTTTTGTGAAATCTTCTAAGATATTAATAGGTAAAAGGATTAAAGTTGGCTGAATGTATTTACTGAAATAACCTAATCCTTTTTTTGTAAGACCCGCATAGAAATATGCCAATGAGGTGAGTAAAGCTAAAGCAACAGTAGTATTTATATCATTCGTGGGCGCGGCTAATTCTCCATGAGGTAACTGTATTATTTTCCAAGGTAAAAGAGCCCCCGACCAATTCGAAACAAAAATAAATAGAAACATAGTTCCAATAAAGGGAACCCAAGGACCATATCCTTCTCCAATCTGAGTTTTACTCACGTCTTGAATGAATTCAAGGAGATATTCGAAAAAATTCTGATCGTCAGTGGGAATGGTTTGTGGATTTCGAACGGCTAGAGTGGCTGAACCTAATAAGATAGCAATGACAACCCCAGAAGTAATAAGTACTTGAGCATGGACTTGGAAACCTACTATTTGCCAATAGAAATGTTGACCTACTTCCACATCGGATATATTGTATAACCCCCTTAGGGTATTGATAGAACATAATAGAACATTCATATTGACCTCGGCTAAAAATATAACTTTAAAAATAATTATTTTGATTCAACTATTCTGGATATTCTTTATCTTTATTTATTTTTGCGATTCAAGAATAGTAATTGATTCTATAAATCTTATGGAGGAAGCTATTTATCTTATATTTTTATATTTATTATACTACACTCAAGGATTTCGTATAAAGCTAAAACGACCTTCACAAATTGCGAATACTAATTTGTTAAGAACTAATCGGATTGAAGCTGTAGTATCATCATTCGCCGGAATCGAAATATCCGCGAGATCCGGTTCACAATTTGTATCGATAAAACAAATCGTTGGAATTCCCAAAGCAATACATTCGCGAAAAGCCGTATATTCTTCTTGCTGATCAACGATGATTACAATATCAGGCAACCCCGCCATATATTTAATTCCACCCAGATATGTTTGCAAATGAAATAATTGTCTCTTTAACACAGCCGCATCCCTTTTTGGAAGACGTTCGAGTTTCCCCATCTTTTGTTCAGCTCTCAAATTCCTGAACCGATGAAGTCTCATTTCTGTAGTGTACCAATTAGTTAACATACCACCGAGCCATTTTTTATTAACATAATGACACTGAGCCCGTATTCCGGCCCGTGCTACTGAATTAGTTACTTTATTCTTTGTACCAACAATTAAGAATTGTTTTTCTCTACTTGCTGCATCAAAAACCAAATCACAAGCTTCTGATAAAAACCGAGCGGTTATAGTAAGATTTGGAATATGAATACCGTTGCGCTTTCCAGAGATATAAGGTTCCATTCTAGGATTCCATTTTCTCGTACCATGACCAAAATGAACTCCTGCCTCCATCATCTCTTCAAAATTGATGTTCCAATACCTTCTTGTCATTTCTCCTCACACTTCCTCTTTTATTGTTCCGACGGAACCTTATCTTCTACTAAAGATTAATAATTCGTTTCTATTTGTTATTTTTGTTATTACCAAATCCAAATTGGAACCGTCAGAATTAGAAATAAAAATCTGTTCTTAAGAATCCTTCAATCCTATAAAAGAATTGTTCTGATATACCTTATGAGAATCGTTTAAAATGTAAGAATCAAAAAATCTTTTGTGGTAGAACAAAATATCCCCCATTTCCCTCCCGAATAGATTTGTTTTTGAGAGTTCCAAAGTAATGTTGTTATCTTGCCTTGAACGGTGCACAACTCCTTTGAATCCAGTCCCGGCGGGTATCATACTCCCCAGAACAACATTTTCTTTCAACCCTTTCAACCAATCGATACGACCCCGGAGAGAGGCTTTTGCTAAAACTCGAGTGGTTTCTTGAAAACTCGCTTCGGATATAAAACTTTGAGTGTTCAAAGATGTTCTCGTTATTCCCAATAAGATAGCTTGATAACAGATGGCTTCTTCAAAAGCGCGTCCTGTTCGCTCTGCTCGTAACAACCCAATCAATTCTCCGGGTAAAAAAACATTAGACATTCCATCTTCGGATACCAACACTTTTGATGTTATTTGACGTACAATCATCTCTATATGTTTATTATGAATTTGAACCCCCTGAGATCGATAAATTTCTTGGATCTTATGAACCAAAGAAATACGACTTTGTACTCTAGTTATCTCAGCACCAATCAAGAAACCCCAAGGAATTCCAAGAATTCTTGGAATACGTTCGTTCCAACCCCTAACCCGCCTTGCCAGATTCATTGATATTGAATCAATCGAACGCACTTCTAAGACCTGTTCCACCCTTTGAAGACCCTGTGTTATATCACCAGATTTGGATTTTTCATATCTAACTGTAATTAATGTATCTCCTTCGTAAAGGATTTCCCCATAATGGCCATGAACAGTTGCGCCGGGCGTGGCTAAATAAGGCCGAGCTGCTCTTATTACTACCGAACTAATTTGAACAATTAGGACTTGACCGGATTTTTTGTGTGGTAGATTTTTGGTTATACATACATTGTCACAAATAAATTGTCCAAGACTCATTATTGTGGATGTCTCCTCACAATAATTATGGTGGAGAAAATACCAATTAAAATGGAATAGATTCCAAATTATGTTATTACATGTACCGATATTATAAATTATTCCATTTTCATCTATGAAATAAAATTGAAGTACTTCAAAACCCTTTTTAAAATTGTCAAGTTGCAAATAGTTAGTTACCAAGATCTGATTATGAGTTGTTAAATAGTAAAAAAAATCCAAATTCACAATTTGAAGGGCTGTTCCTACAGGGCCCAACGAAGCAATTATGGAATCCCTTTTAATGGATTTGTTTTTTATATTGTGATATTTTACACCGTCGAATAAACCCGTTCGAGAACAATCAGATGATGACAAAATTATAAAAGATTGATATTCATTATTTTTATTCAATAATGAAAACGTACGAATAGTTCCTTGCTTTTGGCTAAGCGATTCTTGAATCTTTCTTGCCTTGTAATAAAAGGGATTGATATTGATGCGATCTGATCCATTATCAGAAATCCCCGGCGGATCATTCCTTTTTCCGGTATACGAAATAGAAGATTTCACTAAGTCAATTCTTATAAAAGCGCGCATTAAATCTTTTGCTCTTACTTCAACAAGGGAAGCATAAGCCTGTTCTATCGAAAATTCTTTTTTGTCTTGGTTCCAATTCAATACTAAACACGTCCGAAATAATTGAATACTTATGCCATAAAATCCTCCCAAAATGATGGGTTTCCCCAAAATAGAATTGACAACTTTAAGTTGGACATTATCCACTTCCTGTAACACATCTTGCGGGAAGAGTGTTGTTAAACTTATACACTCCGCTGTTTCAGATATAACTATAGGTCGAACCAAAACAAAATACTTTTTCTTGGTAAGTGTAATCTGTTGGACATAGACCAAATTTTTCGGTTTTTTTTTTAATTCCTTGGAATTTGTTTTTCCCGGTCTTGGTGATATCAAGATGTCACTGTGGCGGACTATCTTATCGGTTTTTACAGTATTGTTTTTTCCAGTAAAATAGATATCTCCCGAAAAAATTGTTAGTTCCATTTTTTTTTGTTTTTTTTTCACTCGTACCAATCCACATGCACTGCTTCTTCTATTTAAAGCGATTTGTGTACCTATTCCAATGATACTATTGTTCCGTACCATTATGTAAGAAGATCCGGGTAAGATATGCACTTCCTCCTGAATTAAAAATAGTTTATATTTTTTGTTTTTTCCTTTACTAATTTTAACTCCTTGATACTCAATCAAATAATCTTTTTTAACGATTGAATATGACTCTCTAGTCTCATATTTATTAATTCCCAACTGATTTCTTTTGTATCTAGGATCATCGAAATACGCAATAATTATTTTTCTACGGAAAATACCATTTATGGGTATTTCAATCACTATACTCGAATGGGGCATTAATTCTTTCTCTCGTTCTGGAATTGATTGAAATGGGATGCAAAATCTGTTTTTCCGCCTCTTTGCCAATAAATCAGAGTTTTTTGGGAGAATGACTGTATATAGGAGATTATAATGATCCGTGTATATGATTCGATTAAGTTCTGGATAATCAGGAATGCTATCTTTTTTTTTACCAGAAAAATAAAAACTAAAGAATTTGTGTCTCACTTGATTATTAGTCACTGAGAAGTTAGAAAAAAATTTTCGTTCGACAGAACGAGAATAAACCTTCATTTGATCTTGATCCTTGTGTAGCAAAAGGGGGGATCGGCACGGATCTCCCGATAATATCCATAAATGGCTTGTTTTTGGTAAGAGATGAACATTACTATATGTAAATTCAGGTGCATGGTACACATCGGTACTCCAATGCATTTCTCCCCCTAAGTCAGAATAAATATGTTTTCGAACCCTCTCTTTTAAATTTAAAGTGGATATTCCCGAATGAATCTCAGCAATCGCCTGTTCCGATTTTACATATTGATCATTTTGAACTAAAATAAAGCTTTTTGGTGGAACCTTCACGTTATGTATAAAATCGGTACTCTCAATAATTACATACAAATCGATATAACAGAGAAAAGCCGGGTGCCCGTGACGTGTACGTGTGGGATGAACCAAATAGTCATTGAATCTTATTTTTCCATTAGAGGGGGTCCGTAAATATCCTGCAGTCCCCCCTGTGAATACTCCACCGGTATGAAAAGTTCTTAATGTCAGTTGAGTACCCGGTTCTCCAATAGATTGACCCGCAATAATACCTACAGCTTCCCCTAATTCGACTAGGTCGCCATGAGTAGGACTCCGACCATAACACAATCGACAGATCCAAGATGTACCTCTACACGTAAAGGGGGTTCGAATAGATATTGGTTGTCCTCGAAAGGTTATTAATCGATTGGCAAGTCCAATTCCAATATCGTGATTACGAGCGGCAATACATCGAGAACCCGTATATATATCATCTGCTAATACACGACCAATTAATGTTTGGCTACAAATTCTTTCCAGCAGCAGCCCTTTTCGAGGACTCACAGAAATACTTTGTATAGTTCCGCAATCCGTTCTACGTACAACAATGTGTTGAACTACTTCAACAAGTCTGCGCGTGAGATATCCAGCATCTGATGTTCGTACAGCAGTATCGACAACTCCTTTGCGAGCTCCGTAGCAAGAAATAATATATTCTGTTAACGAAAGACCTTCGCATAAATTGCTTTGAATGGGTAAATCAATCATTTGTCCTTGGGGATCCGACATTAATCCTCTCATACCGACTAATTGATGTACCTGAGATGCATTTCCTCTAGCTCCCGAAAAAGACATTAAATAAACGGGATTAAGGGGATCAGTCATCCTAAAATTTGGATTCATTTCTTGTCGCAAATATTCACTTGTAATATACCATATCTCAATAGAGTGACGTAATTTTTCTACCGCGTGTATATTCCCATCATGGTAGTGTTTTTCCAAAATTAAACTTTGTTTTTCAGCATCTTGTATTAGCCATCCTTTCGAGGGAACTGTTAAAAGATCATCAATTCCTAATGAAATAGATGTAGCAGTGGCTTGATAAAAACCCAAAGTTTTTACTTGATCCAAGATGTGTGATGTATATGCCATTCCGAAGTGATCTAGTAATCCGCTAATAAGTCGTTTCATGACAGTTCTATCTATTATTTTATTGTGAAAGACCAAATTGACCCCTTCTGCCATAAGTACCTCTATATTCTGATGAGTCGGATTCAACAATGGATTTGAGTCAGTGATTCAAAAACTTCCTTTTATCGATCGTGATTCACGTGGAAAGGGGGGGAACAGGAACTATGATACTAGGTGAACCGTTGAGGCATGAACTTTCGTCGTTATCTATAGAATTACTTAGGTTAAGTAACATATGATTAGGTACCCACCCTATGATATGAGCATGCCCGAGAAAATCCTTGTATGGCTTCTTCGATTTCTCTATAAAATAAAATGTGACCAATCGTGGTTCGAATGTATATACAACGAATTTCTTTTTTTACACTTCTTACTTTTAAATAGTGTTCATAAATTTCATGATAAGTACCCAAGGATTCATAATGAACTTCTATAGGGGCTTCTCTTGAAGCAATAAAGTGTTGATCTAGTCGCCACCGAAGCCACAAAAGACTATCTATATCTAAATCGATTATTTTCGGCCGAGAAGCTCCAATTGCATCATAAGAATTATAAAAAGGGTATTTTTTTGTATACTTAATATCATGATTATTATTAACTATTTCATTTTGAGAGTTATAGTTTTTGAAATTCCATGGGTTATACCGATTTGCACAAATAGTTCGGCTATTTCTGATCGTTAATAAATAGAGTCCAATAAGCATATCTTGAGTTGGCACAGAAATGGGATCACCAATAGCTGGAGACAAAAGATTCATATGAGAAAACATAAGGAAACGGGCCTCTGCTTGAGCCTCCAAAGATAAAGGCACATGAACAGCCATTTGATCTCCATCAAAATCTGCATTGAATCCCTTACAAACTAATGGATGTAAACAAATAGCGCGTCCTTCCACTAAAATGGGTTGGAATGCCTGTACGCCTAATCTATGCAGAGTAGGTGCTCTATTCAGCAATACAGGATGCCCTTGCATAACTTCCTGAAGTATTTCCCACACAATGGGTTCTTTTTCCCGAATTTTACCCTTCGCAACCCCTATGTTCGAAGCAAGATGTTGTTTAATTAGACCGCGAATTACAAATATCTGGAAAAGCTCTATTGCTATTTCGCGAGGTAATCCACATTGATGTAATGAAAGTGACGGACCTACGATAATAACGGAACGTCCTGAATAATCGACTCGTTTGCCGAGCAAAGTCTCACGAAATCTTCCCCCTTTTCCTTCAATTACACCCGAAAACGACTTATAAATTTTATTATGACCATCCCTCATTGGTTGTCCACGAATGCCATTATCAAGAAGTGTATCCACGGCTTCTTGTATCAATGTCTCCTGACACATTACTAATTCCCCAGGAGTAGACCTACTTGTTATTAATAGGTCATTAAGAGTATTGTTCCGATAGATAATTCTTCTATATAGTTCATTAATATCCGAACTCATTAGTTTACCTCCATCTATTTGAATGATCGGTCTTAGTTCGGGGGGAAGAACTGGTAATAGACACAAAATCATCCATTCTGGTTCGATATTCGTTCGAATAAAATATTTAGCTAATTCCATGCGTCTAACCAAAAAATCCTTTCTTCTTCCAACCTTTCGATCTTCCCATTCATTACCTATGGACCGCTCTTTCCCTAATTCTTTCCATTCAACAAATGAATAATCTATAATAATTCGCAAATCCAGATCGGCTAATTGTTCTCGGATAGCCCTTGCTCCAGTAGAGATTTCGCGATTTCGAAATGTATAGAAGCCTTGGGTAGTAAAAAAAAAGGGGATGCTATATTTCCAAGATTGAATTTCATATTCGAATAAACCTCGTAATCGTAAGAAAGTCGGTTTTTTAATTATAGACCTAGCAAAAGAAAAATTGGGATAGGATACTATAGGATCTCCCCCCCCCCTCAAAATCGGACGTGAAAGTTTACTCTCATCCGGCTAAAGTAGTTATACCAAATAAAGTGATTCTCACTTTCAAATTATAAAAACCCCCAAAAATCTACTCCTTACTCAAGTTTTCAGAGAAAGTAATTTCATTAATTAATTTTTCATTGACTTTTTTCCTTAGCTTAGAGTTTCGAACTTAAGTACGACATAAATAAGGTGTGAAATTCTTGAGTAGTCTACTTCCCCTCGAATCACGAATCCGCTTTATTATTAATTAAAGGAGTATCTTTGAATTCAAAAAAAAAGGATTTACTTGTTTATATATCGTTCTGTTCGATCTTTTAGGTCCCAATATTTTAATTTTACCTCGACGGTTTTGCTACGGCGTCCTTAAAGCCTATACGCGATAGATAGGCTCTTATAACCATGACTTGCTTACTCGAACATAAAATTTTTTTTTTAAGAAATTTTGTTTTCACGAAGTAAAACTGGGGATTCCTATTTATTTGGGTTTGTTACGGAATAAACCATAGATCAACCCCTTTTTTGGAGTATTGAATACTCCAAAATTATGAGCTTCATATTACTTCCCCCCAAAAAGCATGTCAGAATTGGGGCATCCCAAGAGGATTGAGTGGGATGACAGTTTATCATTTCGAATCTGTAAAATCTGGATTTCTATCAAATCACACATCGCAGTATACTAAACCCTCTAATTCCTTAAGAGGTTTATCTAAAATATTCGCAATATAACTAGGAAGACGTTTCAAATACCACACATGGGTTACCGGGCAGGCCAGTTTGATATAGCCCATTTGATATCTTCGTGTTCTAGAATCCACAAATTCAACTCCACATTTTTGACAAAATTTTGGGTTTTCTTTTTTATCCTCGATTATTCGAAAATTCCCACAAGCACAAATTCCGCTTTTTATAGGCCCAAAGATTCTTTCACAAAATAATCCATCTTTTTCCGGTTTATTAGTTTTATAATGAAAAGTATGGGGTTTTGTTACCTCTCCAACTCTCTCTCCGTTCGATAAGATTTTATTAGCCCAAGCACTTATTTGTTGAGGAGAAATCAAACCAATTCGGAGTTGTTGATGTTTATAACGGTCGATCATAGAAGAAAAATAAAAATTCATTCCGATTAAACTTCCTTCCTATTAATACGGAAGTTCTTTTCAGATACAAGGAAATGATTCATTTCCAGAGCTAAGGATCGTAGTTCTCGAACGAGCAATCGAAAAGATTCTGGAGCATCCTCAGGATTAGATATTGTTCTTCCAACAATGGTAGTACCAAGTACCTCCTGCCTAGCTCTAATATGATCCGATTTATAAGTAAGCATCTCTTGTAAAATATGAGCAACCCCCAACCCTTCTAGAGCCCAAACCTCCATTTCTCCTACCCGTTGTCCCCCCCGCTTAGCCCTTCCTCTAAGGGGTTGTTGTGTAACAAGTGCGTAATGTCCGCTGGAACGTCCATGTATTTTATCATCAACTTGATGAATTAATTTCAAAATATAAGGATTTCCTATAATAACAGGTTGGTCAAAAGAATCCCCTGTTCTTCCATCAAATATTCTACTTTTTCCCGGATACTCGGGTTCAAATACCCATGGATTTACTCTTTGCCTGCTGGCTTCATATAATTCAGAAAATACCAGTTTTCTCGAAGCCTCTTGTTCATATCTCTCATCAAAAGCTCCTATGCGATAATGTCTGTCTAGCAGACTGCCTGCTAACCCGAGCGAGCATTCAAATATCTGTCCTACATTCATTCGTGAAGGTACCCCTAACGGGTTGAAGACCATATCAACAGGTCTTCCATCTTGCAAATAAAGCATATCTTGTATCGATAAAATTTTGGAAATGATACCTTTATTTCCATGCCTTCCGGCCACTTTATCGCCAACTTTTATTTCGCGTTTCTGTAAAATATATACACAAATCGTTTCTGGATTATAATTAGAACCTCCCTTTCTACAGTACCATCTCACATCAATAACTTGACCTCTACCACCTGTAGGTAGTTTTAGACAAGTTTCTTTTGAAGTGGAGACTTGAATGCCGAGTATAGTGCGTACTAATTTATCTTCTGGGGCATACGACAATTCTTTCACCATCTGAGGCGTTAATTTACCTACTAAAATATCGCCCGCCTCTACCCAAGATCCCAGCATCACAACCCCCTTTTTGTCTAGATTTCGAAGTAAATGAGATTCTAAATGCGGTATTTTAGTAGTGATCTTTTCGGAACCTTGTCTTGTCACATGAGTTTTAATTTCGTATTTCTGTATGTTAAAAGACGTATAAATATCCTTATATACTAAACGCTCACTAATGAGTACTGCATCTTCAAAATTATAACCCCCCCATGGCATATAAGCTACTAATACGTTTTTCCCCAAAGCAAGTTCGCCACCAACCGTTGCAGTGCCGTCAGCCAAAATATGCCCTCTTTTAATGCATTTATCCTTCCAAACTTTTGGTTTTTGATACATACAAGTATTTTTATTGGAACGTTGATACATAATTAATGAAATACTTAAAGTCTCTACACTGTCTGATAAAAGGATCTTGTCAGTATCGGTCGAAATGATCTTCCCCCCCCGTTCGGCCATAACGGGAACACCTGAATCTAGAGCCGCTTGCCGTTCCAACCCAGTTCCAACAATGCACCTCTCGGACCTCGAAAGCGGAACCGCCTGTCGTTGCATATTAGAACTCATTAAAGCCCGATTTGCATCATTATGCTCGATAAAAGGGATGAGAGAAGCTCCAATAGAAAAATATTGGAAAGGAAAAATACTTCGAAGATGAACCTGTTCCCACGCAATAGTTAGGAATTCTTGACGGTATCGAGCCGGAACAAGCTGTTCTTCCTGAATACTTAGATTCAATACCAAAGAATTAACCGCCGCTACCATATAGGATTCATCCATACTTGATGATAAATAAAGCATCCGCATTTTTTTTGCAGAAATTTCATAAACATAAAATAGGCTTTCTAGAGACCCCCAACGACCAATCCTCGCATAAATTGCTAACGATCCAATAAGCCCAACATTTATTCCTTCAGACGTGTCAATTGGGCAAATACGTCCATAATGACTAGGATGAATATCTCGGATTGGAAAACAACTAGCAGCTCGTTCTGTCAACCCCCCGGGGCCCAAATGACTCGATTTTCTCCCATGAACTATTTGTGTTAATGGATTAGTTCGATCCAAAACTTGAGATAATGGGTGTAAGCCGAAAAAAGATTCATAAGTGATTGTTAATGGAGTTGAAGTTACCAAATTATGAGGGGTCGGTGTCCATTTATGCCTAATTGCTCTACATATAGTCCCTTGAACAAAATTTTCTAAACGAACCAACGCCAATCCTAATTGATCTTGTAAGAGATCCGCTACAGAACGAATACGTTTATTTTTTAAATGATTCATATTGTCAAGTGTACACATTTCAAGTTTCATCCTAATCAAATGATCCGCAGCTGCCAATATATCTCGTGGTAATAAAAATAAATTGTTTTGGGGTATATCAAGTTTCAGTCTCTGATTCATATTTCGTCGACCAATACTTCCCAATTCACACTTTTGTTGAAAGAATTTCTGTTGTAACTCTTTACATAAGGATTCAGAAAAGCCCGGATCCCCACTTATACAAAAAAATTGTCGATAAAATTCCAAAGTGGCATTTTCTTTTGCCCCAATTCTTCTTTTCTCCTTTTCATTTAAATTTAAAAAAGACAAGAAAATTTCAGGGTAGCAAACATTCTCTAGAATTTGTTTTAGATGCGAACCCATAGCTGATGATAGAACTAGAATAGATATTTTTTGTTTCCTACTCACACGAGCCCACATCCTTTCCTTTTTATCAATCTCTAATTCTAATCTTCCTCCCCAATCTGATATTATAGTAGCGGTATAGGCCGAAATCCCGTTATGGTCCAACTCTGACCGGTAATAAATACCGGGGCTTTGCAATATTTGATTGATCACAATTCTGTATATTCCATTTACTATAGAAGTACCCAGAGAATTCATTATAGGAATGTTTCCAATAAAAATGGTTTGTTCTTCCATATCCCTACTAGTTTTCCAAATTAATCCTGAATATACATATAATTCAGAAGAATATGTGAGTGATTCATACACAGCATCCCTCTCTTTTATCAACGGTTCTACTAATTGATATGTTTCCACAAATAATTGAAATTCAATTTCTTGATCCGCATCTTTAATTTTTGGAAACTTATAAAGTTTTTCCATCAAGCCCCGATCAATGAACCTACAAAATCCTTCAAATTGTATTTGATTCAACCCCGGTATTGTATACATTCCCTCATTTCCATCCCAGAGCATTTTTAATTTACCATTTATTGAAAAAATCCCAGTCCATTATAACTCATTGCTAGATCGAGTCTTATATGACTCGATCCAGCAACGGTGGAATTTTTATTCTGTTTACAGAATCACATGAAATTTTACTCAACCAACCCTTTATGAAATGGGCATGTATGAGATACGTATGAACGGAAGAATCAAATAAAATTGATACAAAATTCCTAGACTGTGCCACTTAGACTTCTTTTTGTATAGAATATCAAAACAAAAGTGATTCCATTTTTACCAGTAGTATAATTAATTATTATGATATTCCAATCCCAATTCGATTGGATACCAAAAATGGGTTCAGTATTCGACCTGTTTAAAGATAATCAGAAACAATATAAAATTTTTTTTTTAGCTTAGGCACTTTTTTGAAATAATTATAAAAAATTCATAGAATATAATTGAAGTACATAACGAAGGGAAGGAAGAAGGGTTTTATTATTTATTAAATACGTCCCGAGAGAGATATAGTTATCGATAATATATATTCCCTCCGTGTTTATTTTTATGGTCGGTTTTTTTCAGCCCTAGTAAACGTTCCGTCCAAATTTTTATTCTCTATTCAACGTTAATGAAAAATGAAAGCACAAGAATTTTTTTTAGAATCCCCTTTAGATAAGATATCCGATTACCATATAAATTTTTAGGTTTACATATATTAATATATCAAATTAAACTTTCTTGGGTCATTTTGTGTCATATAGAAAGAGGGATTCAAGATACAGATTTGTATTGTATCATTTTGGCGGCATGGCCGAGCGGTAAGGCGCGGGACTGCAAATCCCTTTTCCCCAGTTCAAATCCGGGTGTCGCCTGATCGACAAAATACCCGAAATCTAACAATTATGGTCTGCAGAAACAGATAAAAATATTGTCTAGGAACTTTTTAGAAATTGATTTGGTGAATTATTCAATTCATATTAATAAAAATGTCATAACCCTCCTTTGACTCTGTGCTATTGATTACACTATTATTAGTATTAGTAAACAATACTGAAATAAACTCAAAATAAAATAGGAGACATAATTCACATGGATATAGTAAGTATCGCTTGGGCTGCTTTAATGGTAGTCTTTACATTTTCCCTTTCACTCGTAGTATGGGGGAGAAGTGGACTCTAAAGGTACTACTAATTGAGTTGAGGAATCAAACTATATCAATTTTTTGATAGATTGTTCTTCAAAACGTTATTTACTATTTAAATAAAACTATCGTTATTTAAAAATTACTTTCGATTCTGATTCTAGTTTAGATTCTAGTAGAATAATGTATTTATTATATGAACAATACCCCCCTTTCAATTAAACAAATATTTCAATGATTTTCATGTTCATGTTTATTTTTTCTATTTCGATGAACCGGCTCGACTCTTACCAAAACTTGATATGGATAATGAAGAAAGACCCGCTTTTGATTTGTTTACCTTTTTTTTTTGTTTTAAAAATAGAATTTTTGCTTTATATCGATCCATTGGAGTTTAGCCCCCCTCTATAAATAAAAAAAATACCTTGAATCGTTTGTCAACAGCCCAATTAATTCCTTACAAATCAAATAGATGTAGCAAATAATTATTACATATATGAGATTTCAATTTACACTACTTGTATCTTTATACACTACAGTAGAACCTTATACATTATAATTACACTATAATAAATATAGTATGGTAGAAAGAAGAATTCATATATTTCTTTCTATCATACTATCGAGTATCATAAAATATCACGGATTCGAGTTAAGACATTGGAACCTTATTCAATCGTTGATAAGAACTAAGAGGTAAAGTTTCCTTCAAATTCATCATTTTGATGAATCATTTTGACTAGCCGTTTTTACGTAAAGGATAAGTAAAAAAGCAGTAGGAACTACAATGAACAGTATAGTAGCAATAAATGCAAGAATGTTTACTTCCATAATTTCATAAATTTCATAGTATTTTTTACTTTGCAATAAATAACTCGGGATTGAATCCCATAGAGCTGATAAACCTTTCGGCCACAAATTTCGTGGAATGAAAATACAAATTACATCTCGATGATATTGAATCGGATCAATACCATGAATAACAATATCTGAAAACTGAACTATCGAATCGAATTTTCACTAGATAAAGTTCGGGGTGGGATTTGAATGAAATAGAGTCCTCCGGATTCAAATTCAAAATTTAGGTTATACAAAATATAAGTAAGGAAAAGATAAAGTTAAAAATCTGAGCGGCACTTTACTTTCTTTATTCTTTATTAAGGTAATTAGGTTCATGAATCAAATAAGAAACAAATTCAATTTTTTTTCTATGTGTTTACACGAATTTTTTTTATTTTTCTAATTTAAAGGGTCGGGCGGGCCCAATCGAAAACGTAAAACCCCTTTACGGTATCTTTTGGAATACTGAATATGATGATACCAATAATATTCCTAATCCACATATGCCTCCCTACCATCAATCGGTATTAGCCGAAAAAAAATTTCCATATTTATTTGTTTTTATCATCAAACAAATAAATATTTCCCGTTGGAAACAAGAATGAGATTCTATTCCCCCTATTCGACCCTTCCACCCACAGAAAATGGAAAGCTGTTTTTTATTTATTGGATTCGTCGGGACTGACGGGACTCGAACCCGCAGCTTACGCCTTGACAGGGCGGTGCTCTAACCAGTTGAACTACAATCCCAAGAAATACAAAAATATTCTTATGATTTAACTTTTTCACTATTTCATTAGAATCACTGTGTTGTAAGAATAAACACGAATTTTTATATCCACATATACAATACACGTAAATGTATTTTAAGTTAGTGAGGGCGGCAG